GATGGAGAGCCCCTTGCCCCGCCTTTTCTAGCCTCTCCATCTTGCTTACCTAGCTCTTGTCTTAGTTACTCTTCTTCTTTTCTAGTCTAGGTTTTTTTCTGAGTGTTAAAATAAAACAGTAGATTTTTCATTTGCCAATGAATTGGCCCCGATTCGATCAATAATGGGATTCTTGGCTAGAAGAAAGGTTCTGTGACATGGACGCCCAACAAAACTCGGTCGGTTGGCCTACCTAACAGATGATAAGATTCTCGATCGATTTGATCGAATTTTGAAAAGTCTTTCTCATTATTCAGAACTGTTACGCTTTCGATCAAGACGTTCTCGACTCCCCCGCCCCGTTTGGGCTCTCGCTCGAATCGGAACCTTTATGCGTTGGTAGGCTTTCGACTCAATCGAATAGCCGGGCGCCAATAAAAGAAAAAGTTTTCGCACGGGCTGGGCTCATCATCTGATGCAGAACTTATTTCATAACCACCATCCATCACCAATCACATTCCACATCCCACTTCAAACTTCTCGATTCCTCGGGTAGCCTCCTCTATAAAGGCATTCCAGCTTCAGAGGCAGGTGAGCCGGGTCAGGAAGGACTTTGACTGCTGGGATGGGGTCGGATCCTACTCGAAGCACTCCACCACGAATAAGAATCTTCGGGTTGGATAGGCAGTAGAGATAGGAACTCCTATCTGTAGGGCGGCTTTCAAGACAGAGATGCACTACTCCATCTGGCTTGAAGACCTCGTGGAGAAAGATAAGAATCCCTTTTTTAAAGGTAAGGACTGAAGGGAATTAAAAATCAATAGAAAAAATCCCTTACCGGCCGACGGGACTCTACGTCTGGGTCTTATTCCATCTTAAACTCGGATTAGGAAGAGTGCCCTTGAACTACAGATCAATCATAATATAATAAACAATTAAAAAAAAGAAATGGATTCTCCTGACTCTAACAAGTAAGCAAGTAAACTACCTTTCTTTACTTTAGGCGATAAAAATAAAAAAGGCAAGGGGGAGATAGGGAAGAGGAGATTAAGGATAGTCACTCCGCTCCATAGATAGTGAACACAGATTCTTGTTTCATTTTCCATTCCTTTCGGGTCGAAAACGCGGGCTGCTGGTGGGGCTGTGCCCATTCTTTCTCCCTCTTCTTCCGCTTGACAACCGGAATGAATAAGGAACCTTAGAATTAACCCTACCTGTCGATGATAAAATAGGATTTGAGAGGAGTGAAGCTGCTTGACCGAATAGGGCAAGGAGTGAGAGCTAGCGGATCAGAAAGATTTTTATGGAATGTCCTACTCCTGCCCGAGCTTTCCGATCAACCAATCCCCTCTTATTTTAGTTTAGGGACATCTCTTTGTTAGGTAGGGCCAGGGATCACTAATTAGTCGAATGAGCCCATCCCTCTGGCCTATCATTTATTGGTCGATCCGGCCGCGGCTCCTGCATCTCCATGGGGCCCCTACAAGTTGCTAGGAGTCCCTCTAGTCGAATCAATAATCAATAGAAGTTGACTGACCTGGCTCTTCAATCGACGATCTACTGTTCCCTCTTAGTTGCAGATGCCCATGCTTTGATTCGAAAGCCCTAGCCAGTGATGAATCCCCAGTAAGATCGGAGTCTTTCATTCCTCCTCCCTTCAGTCCAGTTTGAACCCGTCCCAGCTACGAAGACCTTCCTACTTACTGCAAGGTGAGGCTCTGCCCTTCCCCTAGAATCCACTCCGGGTCGGAGGAGCAGCTAGTCCAACTTCTTGAGCAGCCGAGATATTGAACAACGAACGAGCAAGCTACCTTGCCTCACCCTGAGATGAGAGGGAAGGTCGATTTGACTCGAATCCCGGACCTGATCTTTAATCCTACACCGGTTAATGATGCGATGGGATAAGTTTTATTTTCATCAATGCTGGCCCAGTCGAGGCTCGTCCATGCCCAATCCCAATGGACAAACCTCTGATCTGCCCCTAGCTCTTCCACCCGTCTTCCCCAGTCCCTGAAAGCCCTCCTATCCTTGGCCTAGCCCTCTTTCTCAACTCGAGTCTGAAGTTCAGCGGCTTTCATCATTGACGAAGACCTGCGCTAATAAGACAAAGAAGTGGGGAGTCTATGCCTTTTCATAAAACGAAAAGCTTTCAGTCCTTGAATGAATCAGTAACAACGAATTCGTGGAATGAGGGATCAAGAAACGGATAGGGAGGGGAATGGCCTTTCCATTATTGGTGGACCTTCCCTTGAATTGAACCGGTCACGGAGCTCTCCATTGAGTTGTTTAGGTTCTGGAATTCCATCTCTAGTTGGGGGTTTCAGTTCGAAGGTTATCAAATGTGGTGCGGGTTCATCTCTCTCGACCAGTTCAGGTGAAAGGGAAGGGTGATCGAGGGGACCCAGACTTTATATCTCTTTCTTCTCTATTCTATGGCGGGAGGTTTCTTTCGTTTCAAGAGTGTGTTGGGGAGGCCAGGGAAAGACGGATTGGATCGAGAGGCGATGCCTACTCTACTCGTTACCACTAAACGACGAAGCCAAGAAAGAGCGGAAGGAGGGACTTGAACCCTCAACCTCAGCCTTGGCAAGGCTATGCTCTACCATTAAGCTATTTCCGCCAGCTACGGTAGTGGCGAAGCACTACTGAGCAATTAACGTATCACTTGATACGGACGACTTCTGTTTTTCCGCCGGACCACACTCTTAACCTCCGATCGAGATACGAGCACGAGTAGGTAGGCGGCTAGGGGGGGAGGGGCGGCTGCCTTTTCAATCAATCTCCGGCCGCTCAGTGCCGCTATTGGTGCGAGTTGTAAGGAAGGAGTCTTGGTCTCGAGTCGAGCTGGGGCGTCATTTCATTCTCGTAACGGGAGTGAGTGCACCGCAAGATCAGACAAGTGACTCCCTCGCAGAGGTGGCATCTGTCTTTTAAGTTCAGTCATTTCCTAAGACGGCTCCTCTTATTATACGATAATCCAAGCAGATCCGGGAGCTGAAACATGAGTGTTTGTCTCTTTTTCAACTTCAACAGGAATGCATCAACAAAACAGCCCTTCCATATAGATCGTCGTGGCATGAACTTTGTCAAAAAAATGAATTTATAGCTAACTCCTCTTCCTATTGATCTTGATTAGTTCCAGCTTGTTGAGAGTTCTCTTTTCTTTCTAGACCGGACCCTTAGACCGTCTCCTGAAAGACCTGCTTATCCCGCATGTGCTTTCGGAGCCCCCCACTCATTCAATCAATCACTTGCTTGTGATTGCAGCCATTCCCGGAAAAAGGGAGAGACGAGGGAATCGTCCGCTCCCGTTCATGTGACGAATCGAACATCGTTAGGTCCCGACCGAATTCTGCGAACCACCGGACCTAGACCAAGATCTCCATTACGTCGTACGATATATCGATCCGAAGAACTTACTTTCAGTTGTAAGTCATCCATTCTGCTCCTATCTAAAGTGATGCTAGGCTGCTTCACGCAGGTGCGCTTCGCTCGGCCACATGCATGATGAACATGTTTTAAGCTAACTGCATGTCGAGCGCTTAAGCGGAGCTTGTGGTCACTCGTTCCTCGCTTGTTCCAATCCTAGTAAAGAGCTTCAGATCCGATTCTACACTACATACGATATTCCCGGCCCTCACTAGCTCTTCGCTTGGTTGTACAAAGAGCATGCCCGAGGGGGCTACTACGCTCACCGCGCACTTGCATCACCACCTGAGCTTCGCTACCGCTTCGCCCAGCTCCTACGCCTACCACGAATCTTGAATCATCACGTGGCTGCTAAAGCAAGCTAAGCTTCACACGGCCCTGAGGAAGCCAAAAGACCCTCTCACGGCCGAAGGCTCCGCAACACGTTGGATAACTTTTAGATCCCGCCCTAAAACGCCCATTTTATTTTCCTAGAGTTCCGAAGTGATCCTCATTCTCACCGCAGCCTTCTTACTTAAGCCGAAAGAAAGCCGGGCAAGAATCGGGTAGTACGAAGGGGAAGCAGAATCGTATCTGGCAGTGGTTCTTCGGATCGATCACAGATTATCGGCCCCGTCGTTTGGCTTCCACTCCAGTTGACCTCTCTTGTTCTCCCCCCCCCCTTACACAACCGGGTGGAGGACTCATGTAAACTTTTTCCTGTAGGTCCCCGTTCAGGAAGGCATTTTTAACATATAATTGGAACAGAGGCCAATCTCGATTCGCAGCAATAGAGAGCTGGAGACGAACAGACTTCAGGCTACCGGGGCAAACAAAGGCTTCATCGTAATCTATCCCATATGTTTGAGTAAAGCCTTGACTAGCCTGACCTTTTCCTCCTTTCTCCCACAAAGCTTCCCTTCACAACCAGTCCCATATCAAATTAGTAGAATTCGAGATGGGGAGAGTCAAAATGATACAAATGCGCATTTCCTCTCTGAATCGAGAGGTATCAGATCGAAGTCACATAAGTAATGTTTTCTAAAATAAGTTATTTCCGGGCCGGGAGAACAAAGTGGATTTATGAGCAAATTCTGGCATGAGAGGACCAATGAGACAGAACACTGTTGGATGCATTCCTTCGCTAGCAGGGCTTCGACCTCATCATGAAAGAGCATACGGTTGGTTGAAGCGCAAGATTGGCAGTATCCTCGAATTCCCGGAAACAAAGCTATCCATTTCGAGCAACTATTAGTGCAAACCACTTGAATACGAATGAGATCCATAATTACACCATATCATATATCATAGTTTAATGAGAAAAGAAAGAAGATAAATTAACTCCTCGCCCTGCTCAATTACTACAGGGATAACAGGAATAAGACGCCGGGGGGAATTAGTCACTAGTAGGTTGTACGTATTGCACTTAGTTCTCTCTTGTTACCATCTTAGACTCCGAGTTCTTCTAACTGATTACAAGTATATCTAACCCTAAAAGACCTCGCAACTTGAAGGCTTAGGCACCTACCTTGCTTCAGCTGCTTTCCTTATTTCCTTACTTAACTTGCCTCACTGGCTAGATACCTTCCCAATACTTTACTTGAATGTGAAGGGATAAAAAGTACTTGCTGCTTGAGAGCTTTCCCACTTTCAACTGACGCGTAAACTATCTCCCTCCCCTATAGCGAGCTAAACCATTCCTACTCTACTATAGTCTTTGTTTGTTTGCTGGCACAGGTAGTAGAGGCATTCTCCACTCCATATGTAGAATCTGAAAGTTAAAGGCATCATTGGTAGGCGGACAAGCGAGCATTCCTGTGTGATTGGGGAGATAATAAGGTGGGCACTGTGAATCGGGCAATTCGAAAAAGGATATCTGTATAATGAGTACCTCTTATGAAACCATACCGCTCCTCTGTTTTCTTCTGGTAAAGGGTCGGAATCAGTCCACGAATGAGTTCCTTCTTAACTAAAAAATATCTCCTAAACCAAGGCATAGTAGCTTCTGATTAACCCCCAGGCGCTTTTTATGGAAAACTGAGTGATCAGGCATTCATATAACTGTGTCTTATCGCTCACTGTTCAAGGGCCTTATGGCTCTGATACACTCCCCAATTTATTGCTGGTGTTTATTTGCACCTGCAGGGAGGGACCATCTGGAATTAGAAAGTATGTCTGCAACTTTTACATTTTTTTTTGAACACCAGACTCCCCTATGATCTGCTCACCATACATACCTTTCAACTATAGAACCTATAGGCAGCAAAGAGTCATACCAGAGAGATGTATTGGTTCCATTGCCAACATCATGTATAATATATCTTATAGCCAACTCTCTCACCTGTAAAAGTTTCCTAAAAATCCAGCTACCATTATTTGGTTTGTGGTTAAATACACCAACAAAATGCTTATAAAAAAAAGAAGCATTGTATGTAAAATACATACCTATAATCTATATAAGGACTTTTTGCAGCCAGAACCCAGATATGCTTCAACATAGCAGCTTTATTCCACTCCACCAATGAAGCCCGAAACCACCTTATTTAATTTTTTTTTTAAGGGCAGCAAATTTCCAAGCAACATTCCCTTTGTTCTTAACCATATCAGGACCAGACCATAAGAACCCTCTGCAGATCTTCTTGTCTTCAAATCAAAACCTGCACTGGCAGTATGAACACAGTACTCCAGTAAACTTGCATGCTAAAGAGGGCACTCTGAACCAGTTGCCCAGCATATAAGAGGTATTTTCCAGTCCATCTCTGTACTCTAGCTTTGATTCTCTCAATTAGAGGCAAACAATCACTAACTGAGAGCTTTGAAGGACTGGCCCAGGTACTTTATTGGCATTTTACCTTCATTGAATTGAAGCCAATTAGATTTTTAATATTTCACTTTGCAGCATCAGAAAGATCTCCATAGTCGATTTGACTCTTGGATATGCAGTAAGACCAGAAAGATTTGCAAATTCTTTTAAGCATTGATTGACCACAGCAATGGAATCTTCAGCGCCTGAGCAGAAAATTAGTAAATCATCCGCAAAACAAAGATTATTAATCTCATTCTTTCTGCAATTTTAATGATAACTGAAGTTTGGATTAGTTCTGGCTTCCTGCTTGAGTTTCCTTGAAAGATACTCCATTCCTATTACAAAAAAAAAGATAAGGCGCTATAAGCCCTTGTCTTATTCCTCTATCAATTAAAGCAGCAAATCCTTCTCACGAACTAGAGATTTAGCAATCAACTGAGTGGCTTTCGCTCCTTGGTCTATTGTCTATCGACGCCCTTTTTTATTTCTTTTTTGTTCGTTCATCCTTTGACTCAGCAAGGGAACGGAAAGCAATTCAATGGCAACTTGAAGCAGAATGTCCGTCTTTCTTTATGCTATGTAAATTCAATAATCTCTGGCCTCCTGGCAAAGACCCTTCCTCGAAAAATCTTTTATCTATTCTCTTCGACCCCCACTTTTTAGTTAGGGATCGGGTAACCTATTAAGTAAGTTAAGGAAATTCCTCATCCACATTTTTATAGAAAACTCTCCTCTAGACTGGGATTTTCCCCTGGCTAAGAGAAAGGGCTTAGAAAGCTATAGAAAAGCCTCTAAAACCCTTTTTCTTATTAGATAAAGGAAAAAGAGAAGACGAAGAAGTCATAGTAGGCTCTAAGAGTACAGCTACTCTTCTTATCTTATTCTCTTAAATGAAAGGGTACTGTATTTAAAAGCAGAGAAAGAGGAGCCTTGTCCTTAGCTCTTAATTAAGGTTGTTATGCAACTGCATCGTCACCCAAAACCTAACTCCAACAGTCAAAAGCAAAAGTTTCACCCGCGACTAAGAGTAAGAGAAGACTTCTCTTCTAACCAACAATACCTAAAGGAAATGAAGGCCTGTTCATCATTAACTTCTAGTTTAAGCCGCAGCATACACGATCACTTTACTTAAATAATCTACCCGGACGAAAGCCACCTGTGTTATGGGAAGATTACCAGGTCAGGCAAGTCCTCAATCAATGAAAGACGAGCGATTATGGATATTGATTGCGCCAAACATTGCTGTAGAGGCTCTTACTAGATAGGGTGGCAGAATAGGAGTCTCACTAGTAGTAGTATTAAGCGGGCAGCGGTAGGGCAAGTGAAACATTCTATCTTTGTCAGGCTTAAGCTAAAGGGCATTAGAGAAAGAAAGTTCTTGTTTCCGGGCATATCGATGGGAATAAGAGCAGGCGGTAAGTGAGGTAATTCCTTCCGGTAGTGGATGCTGGTGGATCAGAGTCAAATCGCTCATCATAATAATCCGATTCTCCGACACACGATATGAAATGGAAGTCCTACCAAATATAAAAAGAGCCTTTCATACAACAAAGAAGATTCAAACTCGTCTTCCTGACGGACACTGAAATGCTAACCGGACTGGTTACTACATAGCCCTTTCACCAATAAGCGATTGGCGGATGGTGCTAGACCCGTCAGACTCGCTATCGACTACTCAGAAAGAAAGACTAAAGCAAAAGAATGGATTAAGGTGATACTAAACACTTAGCCGATTCGAAGGCTTCAACCGCTGTTAGGACCGACTACCGGACTGATAGAATGGAATGATAGAGCGAGAAAGGTAGGTGGAAATTAGGACTATGATCTGAAAGCTGCTGCTTTGGCTATGGCTTGCTTGTCAAAGCCGGGCTTCCTCTTTTTTATTTGAGACTATACCTTGAAATTAAGAAGCTAGATCTTTATATTATATAAGGGAAGAAGCTCAGATCAAGATGCCCACTTCTCCTTATAGACTCTTCACAGTCACAAGTAAGTATGAGGGATCCGAGATCTTTTCAAACAACAAGAACGGAACATCAGGACTGGACTTTTTCTAGTTATACTTCTCTAGACAAGCTAGGCTCGCCCACCGGTAGGCTAAGAGACTTTCAGAGCTGAATTTAAGATGTTTATTGCTTTCAGCATGCTTTGCTTCAAAACAGAGAAGAGCGGAAACGACTACGAGAGCAGTTACTCTTCTAACTTTAACACCGGAAACGCATTCAGTTACCTTTCTAAGAGCTACTTTAATTTCTCTTCTTTGCTTCACTGGTAAGGCTCATCGGTCTTCTGGCCAGGCATATAATCGATTCTTTGACCGGCTTTCGAAAAAGCACCTTTGGGCGCTGGCTTTTCACGCTTAATGATAGAGACTAGTCTGATAGAATGATTCTTCTTGCTAGACGCAATTTATTTTTTAGTAAGACAGTAGGAATTCATTCACTCAATTAGAAGCCGCCTCTAAGGATAAAGTCTTTCATCTGCAGGGTAGGCGCTGTGATATCAGGCCTGGGACTACTAAAGTACTTTATTACTTTGTTCTACGTTGAAGATTGGTAGTAATAGTAGTACTGTAAAAGTTATTTCTCACATAAAAGCTAAATTTTATCGTGTAAGCGAAGACTCTTTCCGCGCCGGAAGAGGCCCCCCTACAGAGGCCAGTGACCCTCTTTCTTCTCTAAAGGAGTAGTAGGTCATGGAGGCTCAGGGCTACTTTTCCCGAAGGAGCTTGTAGCGACATTTGAGAGACGTTCAGAGCTCCCTCTTCTCTTGAACTTCCATAGGAGTCCGCTCGTCGTCATACCGGGCTTAGGAGAGGATGTTAACAGTGACGAGTCTCTCCCACGTCTGCTCCGGTAGGCGCTGTGATAGCAGGCCTTGAATTTAGGTACGGGAAAAAGTCATGCCTTACTTTCTTCCGGAGGATATAATGTTAAAGGCTTCACATATGATAGAACTCTTTCTTAAAGGGAGAGCGTCATTACTTTTCGGATAAGATATCTTTCTAGAGGTCAAGTCTCTTGGAGAGATAAAATTTAATTTCTTTACTCACAAGAGTAAAGTAAGGGCATTGAGCTTCTTACTCTCATTTTTGCAGAGTTATGAGACTGTCTCCTACCGAATTCTGGGAAAATCCTCTAGCGTCTAACTCTTCCTCAAGAGTCCTTCAGACTCAGGCAAACTCAAGCCGGAAGAGCCTCTTATATTATAGGCCCTGCATGCAAGACCGCGTCTACCTCCTTCTTAGATAAAGGCATAGAGTAATGGCAAGATCAGCCTAAGGAACTATCCATTGCTCGGCTACAATTGCTCGCGCGGGTCTAGGTCTATTTGCCAGAAAGAGTTCTCAAACATCACAGCACTTCTTCCCCGACGGCAAAAAGTAAGCCGCTAGTTAAACTTAACGCGGGAAGCGCAACTTGGCGGAAGCCGGTAGGCTATTCTTTATTCTGGGAGAGACTTTCGATTCCTTCCGCCTCAAGTACGTTCCAGTTTCTGCCCGCAAAGGTCTTTTGTCTGCTAGGACCATCTCAATCTCATTCCAAAAGACTAAGAATGAAGCGAGGCAACTAGCCTGTCTCTACCTAGTAAGGCATTGTACGCCACCAAAAAGCACTAACCTTGCAGATAAGAATATCAAACTCGAAAATAAAGTCCTGCTTGCACCGCACCGGTCGACTACAAGGCATGGGCCTTGCTGCAGGCGTGGTAATCTTAGCAAGAGGGCTGAACGTCTCCTCATAATCCTGTCCATATTTCATAGTGAACCTCTTTGCCACTAAGCGAGCACCGGGCCTGCCTACCTTTGTGGGTCTCTAAACTGTCTGTGGGTATCGCGATAATACGAATACTTTGTAACCTTGTCTTGGATTTACGCCTACAACCAGATGCCTTTTTTTGTGTAATGGAGTAATCATTCTCTTTGAGAAGTTAGTCTATGGCCTTGTAAGGATTAGAGCGTCTTCGGGGATTAGAAGAGCTCAAGGATTAGGCCTCTGTCGCGCAGCTTGTCCACAGAAGTCTCAGTTCAACATCTTAATGAACCAGGCCGTTAAGGATGTTGAGGGGACCCGTGAAGGTTATATTTGAAATGACGACAAATGTGAATTATTTTTGTGTGCGTGGTAACCCGATGGAATGGGATTTTCTAGGAGTTCGAGAATGGGGGCTCTGACAGTTATCTCGAAGTAATACGAATCTGTCAACTTGAAAGGTGGGGCACTAGCCGCCAGAAAGGGGAAGTAAACGCATTTAGAAATAGGCTTATAGAAGGTAAGGGAAGCCCTTCTATATTCAATTCAACCGTAAGGTATAGTATGATGGCACGACTAGTTGCTTATTTCCGTCCGTCTAATCGGCTTGGCCTATCGGCCCGGCCCTAAAAATCTCATCAAGCTCTCACTCTTTCAGGCTCAACGGTTCAATGTTCGCTAATGTCCGAAAGAATTAGAATACCCCTGTAATTAAAAAGCTGCGTAAAGAGCTGAACTTTCTTCAGTCTCTTCCCCGGCGGGTCCGATACTTCTATATGAAAACTCTCTTAAAGCTATTGAAATGTACGATCGGGCAGTCAGTCAAATAGGCATGTAGTCTTGACTCTGGCTTTACTATATGATATATAGCCCCACTTTCCCGCTTTTCTTTGGCGTTTTTATTCTGGCATTAATGATTTTCGATCCGCCTTGCCAAGATCCATTCAAGTAGATTTAAGGGTCTTCCCTTTTTATTATAGCACGCACAGGCCCTACCTAATGGTTTTTGAACTGACCGAAAGTCCTGCTTAAGGAGTGGCCTTAACGGATCTATACCTCTGGCCTTCTCCCTTTGTTAGAGATGCCTCTTCAGTCTATTGCTCAACGGCCTATGGCTTCTAGAGTAGAGAGAATTCCTAGAGCCTTTCCAGACCAGATAAAGTCCTTCTATCCAGCCAGGTTTAAGCTATGGCTTCGATTAATAAATTATCTTCCCGGCTATAAAGAAAGTCTTAGGCCCTCCCCTTACTCTAAGGTCAAAGTCTTTACCGGTACAGAGAAGAGATAAGAACTATTGTTCGCTCGTACGTATCAGTCTATTAGATATTCTTTTTTTCCCTAATCATGTTCCAAAAGGTCCCAGTACCTACTTTAGTCATCTATCATTCTTCTTCCTTTCTTGCTATACGCAATTTATTTTTTATCCCCGGTACAAAGAATGGAAGCAGTAAAGCTCGTGAAATAAAGTTAATTTTCTGCGCTGATAAAAGGGCATTTTTTTTCAGTAGTTGTATTACCTGAGTTATTTTTTCAGTACTTTACCAATGTGATCTAGGGAAGACAAGTCTTTGATATCAATTGGATCAGTATCCACCCATACATCTCCGTGATATACTGGTATCCTCTTGGTCCCCTGCTTAATCCCAAGCCTGACATCTCTTTCTTGATGATGTTAAGAGTGTGCCAATCAATCCGGAAGTTGGCTTCCACCGCTACCTGTTCTGTACGAGATGGATCTGCGTACTGTGACTCAAACCATTCTGGACTGACCTGGTTTTTCGCCGGTCCCTTGTACTTTAGTACATTGGTGCTATCTTTTGCGATGTAGAAATAGTGCTAAAAAGTCTCCTTTCATGACTCTGTCCTCTAGCTTAAACTTACCTAAGACAGAAGAAGAAAGAACTTCTTTAGGCCAAGCACAACTGAGTCTGTGTCCGTGTAGTAGCAGTCCTCTCTTGAGATATAAGGTTACATATATATCCTAGCTGAGGCTGTGATCGCAGCAGCTAGTTGTACAGCAGAGTTCTGGTTCAAAAAATCTGAGCCCATCTTGGTATTGCGGCTGCGAAGTATTCTCGCTAAGCATATCAGCGAATATCAACTCACTATTCCTGGGCCCAACCTCGAAATGGCCAAGGCTTGATAATCGGGTATAACTCGGAAGCCGGCTTGCGCTGAGTCTATACCTCTGGCAGGCATCGCAGCTCTTAGCATGTGCTATGCAATCTGACAGGACCGTAGGCCAGTAGTGGCCATGTCTCCGGATCAACCAACGCATCTTCACAAACCCATGTGCCCCACTTAACTTAGGGGAGTCCGTTTTTTTGAGCTAACTAGAAGCTTAGAGTAGAGCGCTAGCGTGCACACTTCCGTTAATGTGCTTCACCGATCGATGGAATCTTTTTTACATTGATTAGTCGGACCAAACGGAGAGATCAATGCTACTCATTCTGATCTCAGCTGCTTTGTATCTTTATCGGGTACACCCCATACATACAAAGACTGGAGGAAGCTACTTCGCCAATGGTACTTCTTCCTTCTTCAAGCTCTTCCTCGCCGTCAAACAAACTACTTCTATCTTTCAGGTGTAGAGAGTCTTAAGCAGCAAGCATGAGTGAACAGAGACTGCTATAACCATGTCCCTAGTTTTTAGTAGGCGTGGGAAGATAATTTCTTGATTGTTTAGTTTAAAGTCAAGCAATAAATTTCCGAGAAGAGTTTTGCAGGGAAAGCAAAAGAAGAAATAAAAAGGATCGAGACAGGAACCTTACTCTCTTAGCATAGGCTTGAAGCCCTCATGTCCTATAGGAAGTGGAAGTCAGAAATCCTATCCATCTTTTTATCTATAAATATATAAATATATAATGAAGAAATCATATCGTGCTTATATTTTAGGATCCTCTAAATCCTCAGACACCGAGACTATGGGGAATCCATATTTGTTAACGAAAAGATTCCAAAAATTACAAGAAACCACCTGACCATCTCCGGGCTTCTGAATTATAAATTTAACTCCTTCATCCATACAGGAATTCTCTATAAATAAGAGAACCCTATTTTTTGACTTTGCATGCAGTTCCGATTGGAACGAGCATTTTATGATAGAATCGTGCGAAGGGCGGGGGCTCAATTATCCTTCAAACTTACTTTGTTGCAGCCTGGTTATTTCAACTAAAATCTGAGTAATAGCACAGATGCTGGCGTTATCCTTAGCTGGAGCACCTGTACATGATATGAAGTTATAGATCGAAGTTGTCCAGATATAGGAAAGAGGTTCGACTCCTCACCCAGCTCATTCTAGGGTGCACTAATCAAATATAAAAAGTAGGGAACAGCTAGTGAATTTGTTGATCTGTTAGATCGCTGAATACCGAGTGATAAGACAAACTCACTCAAGGCCTTAAAGATTCTTATGGCTCCTTTCCCTTCTTACTATTTAATAAATAGGGGGTAATCACCAAATGAATATTAACCCGCTAGTACCTTGTACACAAATGCAACCTGAATGAAAGTTCAGTAGGCATAGAAGACGGAGGAGAAAGTATTTATGTATATTGATAGTTCTGTCTCTTATAAAACATTATTAGCTTACTAAGAGAGAAAACAGATAGGTAGAATTTCACTAACCTATCACCCCCTTACGGTAAAAATTCATCTATGGAATGCAGGAATGCATCTCGGAAGACCTGTTCGTGTCAAGCTTACGGGATTGATTGCTGCCGTACGCTCAAACGAGCCACTGTAATACCTTTGTAGGCACACAACATTTAAGTAAGGTACAAGGCGGTGTTTAACAATCCAGCCTTACGAAAGCATGAAGCCACCTGGTAAATAAGTATACCCCTGCTCCTTATAGATAAGAACAAATAGTCTCGCAGTCTCTTCTGCCGTACAATTGGCGCCGCGATGAATGTAGCATATTTAGAGAATCGGTCCACCACTACTATGATGGAACCCAACTCTCCCACCTTAGGCAATGCCGAGATGAAGTAAGTCCATTGAGATGTTTGCACGTTGAGCTGTGTAAAGGCCTTGGGGGCAGGGGAATGGAGATATGAAGAGAAAGACGATGACGGTCGGAGCATTCGATAATTCCGTCCGCCAGACTGGTGGTGTAATTGAACTTGACATTGGATCTGTGCCTCAAGACTCTGCCACTTCTCTGATCGATCTGGTACACCTGCCAATACTACTTATTAGTAGAGCGGAGGTAAGAGGCTTCTTACACCTTTGCTTTATTCCCCCCGTGTTCCAACACTTATTCGTATCTAATAGCTTCCTTCGAGCCTTGTTCGATCGAGATTCAACTACCTCTTTTCGGTTGAGTTAGCGGCTTCGCTTCATCTCTATCTTGATCTTCGACAAATGATTCGGATTCTGCAGATGAAAAGGCCCTCTGGTTCTGGAGAAACAGGGCATGTTGCTTTGTGAGAAAGGACGGGTGATGCTCTTTCGTTTGTTTCCTAAAGTGAACCCCGTTGGTGGCGGGAGTTCCCCTGCAGTTATAGGCACGCAACAATATAATATCTCGAAGTGCTGGATCTTCACCTCCTGGAGTCGGAACAGGATATGTAACTAAGGAAGAAAGCGTCATCGACAGCAGGTGTGGCTTTACTGGTCTTGGCTATGCTTATACCTTAGCTTCTAGAGGATCTGTACTTGGATATGCTACTGTAGGTACTCAGACTGTCACCCTCGTATCTGTTGTCTTCACTTATGGATAGTGCATCCAGGATAGATTGTCTTTTATCGAAGCTCTAATTGTGGAAGACTTATCACCATGCTGCGATTCATCAAGATTCGCAACTTCTTGTATTCTACGTCCCCCAACAGCGCATGCCATAGAAAGGGTTTCATTCTTCATCCTTCGATCTACGTATGCAGACAAACCATATATTGACTTGAGTCGACTCTCTTACCTATTTACTCGAGGAAGAAAGGGTTCATGCATGATAACCTTAGTTTCGATATTCTACCGGTTCTGCTACAAATACAGGATCGGTCATTTAGCTTCCACCAAGAAGCCGCCATCAATATTAGGAAAGGGAAGTAAAAACTACTACACGAACTTATGGGACTCTCTCGGAAGAGGAGTTAAGACTGACGGTTCGGTGATCGAGCGAAGATAGACGACAACGCTCTATTGTGCTAGCTTGTTTAGGGTAAGGGGCTACTCATTCCCCATTACTGTCAATCAGTCATCCCCAAAAAACTTCTATACATAGCTAAACACCGCCTAATACGCGAAGGATTTAAACTCAATATTTGTAATTAATTCTTTCAATCTATAATATATAGCTCTAGTAGTCTAGCTAGAGGAACAGAAAGACAAGGATTCTTGTTTCGCCTCCTTTTTCTTTTTCTAAAAGGGGTTATGTGCGCGCAGCGCCCCGGGCGCTTTGCTTGACCTGATCGTTGTGCCAAGGACAGGTGGAGCGTTGAGCTGCTCTGTGTTCCGTTTCCCGGCCTCCCTGACGGTAGGCTATACTGCAGGCTAGAGACATATGCAGTGCGCTACCAACAACCGCGATTAATTCTTGGCTAAACAACAGGACCTTTGAGTAACAGCTCTGTAAGACTACTGAACGACTAGTCTGTGGGGCTAGACCATTGTTCCACGTGGGATTCTTACTGCAGATACTCACCTTCTTTATCCTTCGAGGAGCACAATCAACAGCACTTCCAAGGGGAGCTAAAGCAGACAAGGAAAGTCTGCCCAAGCCGCTAGTTGTTTAGATTGGTAAAGTGGAATAAAAAAGAAAGCTATTCCAGTGGCCACTGCGGCATCCTGCAGATTCTTATTTTTTTTCTTTTCGTATGAAAGAGCATTTAGTTCATTTGTTTGTTTGATTCGTAAACCCTAGAGCCGCACCCCTAATAAAACACCTCTAGCTCTGATTCAGTGGCATATGCAGCGCCTCTTTCAGCGTTTGTTTAAGCTAAAAATTCCCTCGCTTCATCGGTTAGAGAAAGATTCAAATTATTGTTCACTAATGGTCTGATTTACTTAGGATTCTCAGGCTGCATAGTCCAAGTTTAGGGTTAGGGTTGGGTCTATCAAATTAGGGAACGTTTAGACAGGGCAATCACATCCATCAATTGGACCTCACTGTACCCTGATGCTAGAGTGCGGCACCTCTATCATTTTTGTTCGGATCATAGCATTACTTATCTATTCCCATAGGACCAATGGCCTTCATGTCTCTTCCACTTGCTCTATTCCTTCCACCCCTTCCTAACCTTCCCTGATCCTAGCCGCCTACTCACCTTGCTCAAAGATTGAAGTTTTAACTAGGAACCGATAGATCTTTTTCACTTCTTCGAGGAGGTGGCTTAAAAGCAGCTCTTTTAAAGAATGCCACCCGCATCAAGTAAAGTAATAATCAAGTAAAGTAAGAAGTCCCATTTATTCCTCTAAGCGTTTATTCCGCTAGTCTCCCCCGAAAGCTGAACAAACACTCATAGCATATTATCGAAGTCTGCTTTGCTCTGAGGCTAGGCACCTAATCTCCCAAAAAGAAGACGAGGGCGAAGGTCTCGTATCAACCCGAATTGTCTCTTAGCTTTGACTTAATATATGCAACAAATGCTCTCACTTATCTTGCAGTTGAGAATGGGATGCTAATCTTTGACACCGAATCGAGCCTGAGAAACAGCCCGGATACCATTCCAGCTAACGACTTTCCACTCTGCTCTCCTAAATAAGGAAGGAGTCTTTTCCGTCTTATCATCTTTACGTTAACGGGAATCCAGATCTTCGTCAAGCTTTCGCAAACCTATCCTTCACCTTTTCTATTTATCCCCTTCCCCAAATCTAGTAGCATTCTTTCCTAAAGTTATCATACCCCAAGGGACAGCTTTCCGCCTCCTTTCGAGAATCTAACTTTGTCCTTTCTTTTACACCTTGTGGAAAGTGGAGTGCATAAGCCCTTTTCGAATTAGATATAGTTTTATATTACAAAAAACTCAAAGCGTATCGAAGACCGGTTGAAAGAGCGCTTGAATGTCTTGAACCAGGACGAGTCAAACTTTGGATGTTCTTAGGGGCAGCAGTCGCTAAGGCCAACTCAATGCAGCACAGAAGCTCATCACATTTTTCTGCTTGCCTGGGAACCTGAACCTCCCTTTCTCTATCGCCAGCCTTGAAGCTCTGGCTTCGTTGATTGACTCTAGATACTTCACAACTATAGCTAGGCTTAAAAAAGCACAAGAGCTCTATCACAGGGGATTACTACTCAAAGGGAGGACCTCCCCAGACCCCTTACAAAGAAAGGTAGGGTGACTATAGCAAGGTAGGTTCTCAATGGCTTATGGATACATAGAGGGAATTGCTTATATACTTTGGGATGGTAGAGCTAAGGTAGACGATGGAGAACAAAGGGCTCCGTAACATCTATCTCAAAAGAAGTACCAATGAAATGGCAAGCTGCGAATCTACATCGATTTCAGGTAGTGTGCCTGATGGCTGACCCCCTGGAAATTGACTCTACTTTCTAGTTCGAAGGGTATTGAAATCAGTCAAAAGCGAGCTAAAGCCATACAGGAAGCTCGAGCCCCAACAACAAATAAGGAGCTGAATAGATTGCTAGGGCAGGTCCATATCCTTCTTCGGGATCAAGGAACTCGGATAACTTCTGCTTCAAACAGGACTTGGAATAGGGATTGACTTTCATGGGGAACTTAACTTCAGATAAGTCTCGTTTGCGTCGACAAGCTAACAGCCTTGCCATCCTTGGTAACGGATTCAAATTCACACACATCGGGTTCACCTGTCAACTTTGCGAAGTCAAGCTCGTAGACTCTCCTTTAGTTACTGTACCGATAGGCCTCCATATGGATGCGCGAGTGAAGTGAAGGAATGAAATGACGGGACTCCTCCTCTTTCCCTCTGTTGTCTTCCTCTGGCGAATGTGGCTTTCCTCCCCCAAGTAAGGATAGATAGTTAAACCTTGAGGTTTAGGACTCGCTATGAACTTCCTTACCTCTAGATAGGTAAAGGCCCTACTCTCCTAATGTCGGGTTTTCTTACTTAGACTTAGAAAGGGTTATCTCATCTTTGATCTGTCCTTTGGGCGAGGCTAAAGAGTTAGAAGTCTTATCCTCTACCATCTTTCAGGCTATCCAATCTATCAAGAAGTGCATCTTTTCTTCTTTTAGACAAGTCTAGTAGGCAAGGGAATTGTTATAGCAAGCATGAGCGGGAATGTTGGTCTAATTCCACGCCTTATGAGGTAAGGGTAGAAACCTGGACAGGAAAGGTGAAGGTACCTCATCAACCTTATCTTTCTCTTTGCTAGTTCCCACCAGGTTTATTTTATTATTTCAACTCGAGTTTAGCTATCCTCATTATGGTAGAGTTACTACTTCCTGTAAGAAGTTTAGAAAGCCTTTCATACTAGTTGTTATATTTACCTAGTTAGCAGACAATCTTCTATTTATTTATGATAGTAATCCTTTTTATTTCTTCTTTGTTTGAGTCTGTTCCTATCTTCCTTTAGTTCTAGGTATAAGATACCTCTCTTGCTTTTTAGTTCAGTAAGTGGGTTAGGTTAAATAGGGAATAAAGCCTACCTTTAGGGTTTGTCTTCCCTGTAGCTTTCCTTGGTGACAGTCTCTTTGAACAGCTGGCTTCTATAGCTGATTTGTAGGAGCTATAACCTATTATCCAGCTTCTTATTAGCCATTTCTATTCATTTTATAAATAGGGAGCTTATCGACTGAAAGGGGTTGACCCCAGAAGATATAAAGCTATATCTGATTCCTTAAAGCGCTAGAGTCGAGAGCAGCACTTTTATATTTTGTTATAGATTCTCCTATCCTATATACCATCTTGTCCTACCCTCTATTATTTACCAAAGAAGGGCTGAGAGATAAACCAAACCCCTATATAACCATATACCCATCCCAAGATGTTAGTATAATGCCAATCCTATCAATATAAAATAATAGTGTTTTAGAGCACTCAGGCTTAGAAAGTAAAGCGTATTGTGGGTTGCTTAAAGCTCCTGGACAAAGTAAAGAATAAATGGGTAAATCTGTTAATAAGTCTGGAACGATGGTTCTCAGGCTCAGTAATTCTTTAGTTTCACTAAATGAGTTATATAGGACGAGTTTCACTCTGACTGATAGGCTATGAATACAATTTATGTTTGGCAAACCCTATATATGTGACAGGAATGGTAGTTCAGAGAATATAGAATATGGAGATATTTATGCTTTTTCTGCAGCCTAGCACTACAGAAATGGAAACCCCTATGCAGCTGTTTATGAAAAACAACCTAACGGAGACAGCCTACAATGAATTATACCATGGGCATTGAAATATAAATATCAAACTCTCACTCGTATCCCTTTTGAGCTGAGAAGATAACTACTTCAATTCAAAGAGGAGCGCTTTGTTTTCTTAGCGCCTTTTCTCCTCTCCCGGTGGTGGGTCTGTCTTATTGACCGGCTTTGGTCGAGCAACCGCTACACCCCCGAGGCTTGGTGTACATAGCAAGAACCCGCTCAAAGTGACGAGATCTTGTATGACTGAGTTTGGCAAGGACCCCCTCCACCACCTATCCTTACTAAGGTAGAGAACCCTCGTAATGAATTGAAATTATTTAAATATAGCCATCAGACCATATGGATGATGGTAAGCAAGCAAACAACGAGCAGACATGGCAGATAAATCCACCCTTGACGCAAAAGCGCTTAGCAAACTCAAATGCACCAGTGTAAGAAATAAGATATTTTTTAGTTTATGAAGACACTGAAAATAAACTTCAGCAACTTGCGCATCAGCGATGACAACATCATTACCGAGCACATGGATTGGGACACATCAACAAAAGTGGCTTTTGAACGAGACCTACCGGCTTAGGGGCTGTTTATACAAAAATGGGTGTACCCAGGTTCCGATCTCTAAATGGATCTGCTATAGCTACTCGATCTCGATCAAATGGCTTTGGATCTGTCTCTACATCTGTAATATCCGTATCTACATCTGTAATATCCGTAACAGGGTATGGAACTCAATATCGATCTGAAACTGGAAGGAAGGGGTGGGTGCTCCATAGCTTCAACTGATACTGCTTATAGCCAACATCGGCTATGGATCACGCCCATCATCATAAGGGCTGGCTTATCGAAGACTGAATCTCGCTCAACCTCAATTCTCGGAGAGGTAAGAAAGTATTGGAGGCGAGTGGGTTGGTGGTAAGTGAGGACGAGGTGACGGACTAAGCGGGACTTTTTATCACAAGATCGCTCATCGCTCAGATCCTTATTTCAAAATTAAGGATTAAGATAGTTACAAAAAAAAGTCATAAATAGAATAAAATGTGGAGGATCCCGAATCCCGGGGATCCCGAGGCGGCTCCCAAATAAGACGCTAACTTTTAAATAACTATGAAATACAGCAATTCCCAACATTCTCACGATTCAAGAAAGTTATATCCGTCAAGGTCGGCATCTCGGATTCCCTTGTTCCGGATATCGGCAAAGAAAAAATCTGCCCGTTGTTTGACGTAGTTGTTATCTGGGCTTTCGGCTATCACTTGCAAGATATTCAGTAGTCCGTCTTCTTTACTTTTTTTTTTTTCGCAATGAGTTCAAAGACCCGGCGCGCGCGCCTTGTTGTGGGACGGCATCGGTCCCCCATCAGGTGTCCCCATGTTATGCACGTACGTGAGGATGACACGATGAAGAGCCCAATACCCGTTCGGTAGGTTTATTAGTGACTCTCATGGCGGTCATCGGTGTACACTGGAGGTTGTTGCGCCGGTGGATTCGCTACTGGTGGTGCTTGTTGGTTCACGCCGGTTCCCGAACTTGATGCTGTAGGCATAGAACTATGGGAATGCTTTCATAGGCTAGGGGGGGGGGATAACTCTAAAGTAACTAAGCCCCAAGGCTAGCGAAGGAAAAGGAAGTTACATTAGGGCAACAACTCCTGACTCGAGGGTGAGAATTTGAATCGAATAGATTGAATCAGAAATGCACTTAGAGAGAGGAAAGTAAGGAGAGGAGGGAAGAGCGAATAGCTTAGTACGAGACAGCTTCACACCTTGCGGTGCTTACACCTCTCGCCTATCGAAGTCAGAAAACCGTGTTCGACAACTTTTAGAGAGAGAATCATTCCTGCTGCCCAGGACTTCTCAATACCAACTTAGCTGCCCGGCGCTGGCTGCCCTTCCGGTAGGCCAGAGGTTGGCCCAACCCAGTCTTATAGTACAAAGGTTGGATTCTCGCAGTTCTCCCTTTAACACCCATTTATCCTCCACCCTTCCCTACCGCCCCTTTCTCGCTTTTTACAGCCTCAGCCTCGTGGTCGTGTACCCCAATGTCAACTCCTCGCACCCAACTGTATTTAAAATACATGGGCCGGAGAAATTTTTTATTCCATTCCATGATAGCATCGACTCTTTTAGAATAGATGGTTAAGAGTCGATGTAGATAGAAAACAAATCCGACACAAAGTGCCATAACAAGTACTCCCCAAATAATAAAAAGAATAAAAATAATATGAAAGATGCGTTCCGGGCTTAATCCGGCTTCCACTTTTAGGAAAGTGATCAAATTAAATAAAAAAACCATGATAAATTTCTAATTTTAAGGTTCCGCTCTTCCCCCAATGTTACTTGAATGAGGAGAGACTTGGTGATTAAACTAAAGTCAATATGATATTTGCGTTGGTTTTTCCAACGAAACTAAGCACTTTTTTTCTTTATCATTCGGAAGGGCTCCGTTTCTATTTTAGGGCATAACGTTGTGGTTGTTCCCTCTCCTTTAAGTCGAGTGACTTCGTACCTCTCCTGACCGATAAAAAGAAGTTCCAGAGGCATCCTCCATTCATATCGATTTGGGTTTTTCTGCACCATATTTTGATCTGCCTCTTCTTCGATCCGGAATTCCCAACAAATCCTTGACTCCTCGAATACAATGGGATTTCACACCTGGCAAATCTTTAACTCTACCTCCTCTTATTAAGACCATAGAATGTTCCTGCGAATTATGACCTTCGCCCGGAATGTGAGCAAATATATCATGTCGATTGCTCAATCGTACTTTGGCTATCTTACGTGGAGCTGAATTTGGTTTTTTCGGTGTTCTCGTTGAAACACGCGGGCGTACTCCTTGCTTCTGGGGACATTGATCCGAAGCTCGAGTACGGTCCGTGCGCCGTTTTTCTTCTCTACCATGACGAATCAATTGATTTAATGTAGGCATCGCTCTTTCCTTTGTCCTTCCTCCCTATTTTTGCCCTATCACTAGTGATTACTCCCGATCCGAAGCACCCCTTTTCCATTCATAGAGAGATCCAATCGTCAAAATCAATAAAAAGGCCATCATAGACCAAGATCCAAACGGATCAATCTTGTTGGGAGGTACTGCCCAAGGAAAGGAAAAGGTTACTTCCGGATCAGGAATAATAAATAAAATGGAAACAAGATAAAATCGTATATCGAAACGACTTCTGGCATCACCGAAAGGATCGAAACCACATTCGTAGGCCGACAATTTTTCTGGATAGGTCGAACTATTGGAAGCAAAGGGAAAAGGAAGACCGAGTAAGATCAAAGAAACTAGCAGACTGATCACTAAATAGATACAAATAGGTGCAAATTCTGACATTACCACAAACCACTTGGTTCTTTCGCTCCATTCTCGCGGAGCGGCATACCGGAAAAAAAGAAAAAACGGGCCTGGTCTGGTCGACCCAATCATGATATTTCGACACATTGGGGCTATGGGACTCGAACCCAATTCTTCCACGACCCCCATTTCCTTCTCTTATGAGATTAAATTTTTAAGATCACATCACCTTTCATACCAAAAAGAAAGCTCCTCATATACGATAGCACCAATGATAGAAGTAGAGAATGCTATCCTTCTTCTTTATTTCATCTGCAGAGCCTAATCCCTTTTTCCCCTCTCCCTTAGGTTAGGGTGCATTCCTGGTGAGTAAGCCGAGTCCTTCTTGCTTGAAAGGAATAATAGCTTGCTTCCTCTGTGACTGAAAACTCTTTATAAGTCCAATTAGGCCTGAGCCCTTGTGGTAAATTAGCCAGCCCACTTACACCAGTTCTGACTTCCTAAGGAAGTGTAAGCCATACTTTCTTGGCGCTGTCAGCCACGCTTTGTTTGAGATCCGTTGCAGGGCATGTGAACTTCTTTGTAAACGGGCTTCTTACTAGGTCATTCGCTTGCGACCACTTACTGGAAAGACTTGCCTTATCCCTATCCCTTGTTTGCTGGATTTTCCTTGCCTGATTTCCTTTCAAAACTACTGCTTGTCCTGTTAGTCTGTTAGATCGCATGGACAGAACTCCTCATTCCTAATTAATGGCTGGCAGGTAACGGGAAATGAATGGAATGGCATTGGCTTATGGGGCACTCCCTCTGGATGGATTAAGATAACAGGCCTCGTCCCAAAGCAAAGGAAGAAAGAGGCTTGCTCACATAAAATATCCCAGCAAGGGAAAGATCAGCCCCATAGCGTATTCAGGTATATCCGCAATCGCATATTCTGGGCCATCTGCAGCCTATATATATGTATTTCCTGCAATGTCCAGGCCATTTCCTTTGGCAGATCCCGTGGAAGTTAACTTTGTTTTGCTGTCGGACCAGGCAGGAGAGTGAATCGAATAGGTTACATAGGCAGGACAGGCGAGTTCTCATACATTTCCTGGCGCTGTTAGCCTGCCCTAATCTACTTCCTTCTCCTTTCTCCTTTTTAGAAGTGACTGTTTACTCATCTTTTCCGATGTGAGCATATACTGAATCTCCCCTAGTGTAAGAAAGTTGATTTCTATTTCTAATGCCTCTTGTAAGTGAGTGTATAAAATGGCATATCTAAGTTAGTTTGAAAGCCGGGTTATTTAAATCCCAATGCCCTCTTTTGACATTGTTCGAGTTCTCTAGCGCCTGAGTCTGTTACGGTGAGTGAGGAAGCCTTTAAATTGAAAGCAGGCCTTTCTTTTATTCAAGTAGGAATTATAGGCAAGCTAGCAATTCTTCAAGTGAGAGTTTACATCCAGTGCTACATTTAGAGTTCCAGTTGCAGGAAAGGGAAAGAGACTTAGGAGAGCCAGCAGGCGCCAGCAAGCTAGGTTTTAAGTGAGCAATCTTGTGATTTCCTTGCCATCCAATTACAATTACAGTTGCTATCTAGTTTCAGTGCCTGTGAGTAAACCAGTTCAAGCAAGGGTAAAAAAAAGCATATTCCGATTCCGACTAGCTGATTATAGAGTCATATGCTAGGCCTGTTTCCAATCATCCTGTTTTTAGTTTGTCGTGCCAGGCGAGCAAATGGGTTCCCTAGGCAGTAATTGGTTGCAGGGCATTTTCCTTGGATGTTTTTTCTGTCCTATAGATATAGAACAACAGGTAAAGCCTTAATGAAACCTTTGGGTGATCAAAGAAGAGAATCAAGGCTACTCTCCTTTTCTACGAATCTACAACTCTCTTTACTGAGCGAGACTCTACCCAGATCTAAAGAATTCGCCAAAGAGCCTTCTTCTAACTAGGAGAGTAAGCAAGCTACCGGAAGCGAAGCTTCTCCCCTTTTTTTTATTTCCAATTCCTTCTTTTCGTTCTACTTAGGTGGGGCAATCCGAACTCTCGACAGAATATAAAAGAGCGTCTTCGAACCTGTGTAGACACCTCAACGAACTCATGTGGACACTCCTCAGCCCGAGCCGAGGACAATTTATATAAAAAAATACACATTAAGAAAGATGTTGACCCGTTTTTCTTTTCTTTGCTGATTCCTCTCAATTAAATTTGCCATGTTGCACTAAGTTACTTACGTATGTATGCATGCGGTCCGGGAACACTTTGGGGTGAACACCCATCCGAACAAGTAGGGTCAATAGTTCAGCATTTAGGCCGTAACATTTAGCAACAAAAAAATCTTTAACCCAACAAGTGCTCTCCGAACCAAGCTAGATAGTCTCCTATCACTAGGCTCACCAACCAACCTGGACTTTGATTCTGATTATTCCTACCGGATATCAAAACCATAAGGATGGATTGTTTCCAGCCATGAGTTCCCATATTACATAAGCGCTCTTGGGTGGGCCATTCCATCAAATCTTTGATAAGGGGCCCAATCTCGTATTTTATGGTCGGCGTGGCGATAGATAGGCAAATCTTCTACGACAGCCTCCCCAGCCGTTGCAAAGACTGAGCGAGAACGGTAAGGGGCGCACACACAAAGAATGTCGTTGCGCGGGGATGCGATTAGCCAAGCTGGGGCAAACAAAGCCGTCCGGCCCCCCCCCCGCCTTTGGTGATTGACCAAACTAAGAGGCCTAGATCTGTGCCCCTTAATGAATCGAATGGTCCTTCGGCCCCTTCATTTGATTCCGACGGCCGGCATAGATATCATGAGACCCGCCCACTATTACTACGAAAAAAGCCCTGCCTTTTTCCTTCTAACTAGGAGAGTAAGCAACTTCTATTAGCGCCGGACCTTGAGTCGAATTGATCGTGTCATGTGCAACGTCCATCAATGATGGTTCATTAATGTCCATTGATTTAGACTCCTTCCCCCTTCCCATTGCTCTAGCCATAAGCTGTGGCAGCTCCAGCTCGAAACCAAAGGGGCCCGCCCTGCGAGGCCAGAGTGGGCGGGCTCAGTGGTCAGCCCCCATTCGAATTAAGGGGTCGTCTTTAGCTTTTGCCAGATCTAGAGAGATACTACGAGTCCTCCGTCCCAGATTCCATCGCCGCGGCCATCTGGTTCACCGGTACTACCAAAAAGTCTCATGCTTACGTTACTACTGTTACTGATGGTTTGATTATCTTGGACCCCGGTCGGTCGTGCTTCTGGTTTCCATTCCCATCATCATATTGATATGATCAATCTCCTCGCGCTCTGCCATAAGAACTTGGAGTCCGTATCATGGTGAAGGTAAGGTAACGCTGTGATTCTAGCTCAAAAAACCGAACGCGTTCGAGTTATTGGCTCGTCCAACCCGGCAGCATTCATGAGTCGCTCGTTCAACTGTCCCTCGGAGACACGGTCGAGAACATGGTTGCCCCCCGTCCTTTCTAGCTCTCGGTCCCACCCAGCAAGATACGGCTCAGCCAAAAAACGTGAGCGCCCCTGCGCGAGCCTTATTTTTTTAGTAAAGTCAAGCTTTGGCTCCCTAAAGACTAAAGACAGAAATGGATCAAAAAAAGGGGGGACTTCTGCAACGGGCTATACCACCCAAACCAACTGAGGGAAGTCGCATCCGCCCCATCGCAAGCACCTACAATGTCATGATCACATTGGTTTACCCTTTTTTCTTTGGTAGTTCAACGGACGGTCGCCCCTCCAACAATAAAAGGTATAAATATGGAAACTTCTCTGCCATTTGGATCGGAGAATTTATGGAGGAAATCGGCTTTTAAATTTCCAGAAACCACACGATTATATAGCCAAAGGGAATACGCCGCGCCTAAAATCATCCCAAGCGCTGCTAATGTGGCTACTAAGCTATTTCTTTGGAAAGCTCCTACTGAGATGGGAAATTCCCCGATAAAGCTGCTAGTACCAGGTGAACTCATATTGGCCAAAGTGGAAGAGAAGGAAATGGTAGAGAGATTCGGCATGGTGCTCACTAACCCTCCGTAATATCTAACAAGTCGAGTCTTATGTCGGTCATATAGAACACCAACACATAGAAAAAGGGCTGAAGGAACCAGTCCATGACTTAACATCGGTGGAATGCTACCTCCAATTCCCTGTATGTTCGATAGAGCCAAAGATTCCCCCCACTGATCGGAGTACGCCGATTACCCCCCGAACCGTACAAGATAGTTACTGCCTATCATACGGCTTTCTAACTTCACTTTTTTTTCTGGTCGTTCCGCTCTGTCGATCGATGGTAGTATAAGAGATTTGATCTGTAACCCCCCGATATTTTTTACATAAGGGTTCCTGCTTTCTACCCATAGTTAGCATGTATCTCCCCGGGTCATACTTGAGTATCACATCGTAGACCCCCACCCCAACTCTATCTTCCTTATCGGTGAACCGGAAATAGTGCATAGGTACTTTTCAATGCAGCGGGGACGAGATGACATACTACGATCACGTACAGAAGTGCTGCCCTTCGGCTCGGCAATATGGAACCTCTCAACAGCTCCCGTTCCTTTATGAGGTCCTATCGGGATAGGTAGGCCCAGCCCAAGCCTTCCCCCTCCCTCCATAAGACCCTCTTTCTCTTTCCCCCTCGAGAAAGAGAAGAAAGGGTTTTTTATCTTCTTTCATGTGAACGGCCCTTATGTTACGCGACCGTAATCTTTTTTTATGTTCCACCGCTGTTACGCCAGAAATAAAAGGTTCCACACGAGCTCCCGTTCTGCGGCGTGGTGGCAGGACCGATAGGAGATTGGCTCCGGGTGTAGATAGGGTAAAATCCGCAGGAGTCATGCAAATACATAGGCCCCTTCCCCTCTCTTTTAGATGAATGGGGTGGTTTATAACGTCTTTTCCTATCTACGGTCCCTCGGAGCGAGGGGTTAGGCAGGTAGTATGGGCCCTCTGACTTCCAGCTATGTGTTGTGCGGCTCCCGCGAAGCGAATGAAGGGAAGCTCGAAGAGCTTACGCTTACTCTCAGCCTCTTTGATTGGTAGGCGGGCGGGCTAAGCCCCCTACTTAAGATTCCATTCATAAGGGTCATTTTCTGTTGTCGTGACGCTTTGGTTAGGCCGACTACTAGACTACTAGAGGTTACTTATAGCTTCTATAGGGGCCTTTCCACTTTGGTGTTGTTTTAGTTTGTATTGGTACTGAATGAACATATCAAACAAAGGCGAGCAGTATAAGCCCTTCTCTGGCCTGGGAAAAGCAGCGAACTCTAGAAGCTAGGGCGTTGTTCACCTTTGGTTTGGACACGAACACTATTCCGTTCTCAGCGTAAACCCGCCTTAGAGATTGAACGGCAATAAGATAAGTCGACGTTCAATCTAAGACAGCGCTGATAGCTTGTAGTGAACAGCCAGCCCCCTTCTTTACCAACCGAAAGCAGCCTTTGTTTGGTACTTAACTTAAGGAACCCTTGCAACTATGATAGAAAGCCGTTTGCTTGTTGCCAAACCCTTCGCCTTTCTTTTGTTTTGAATCAAAGTAGGTCGCGACTGTTGTATTTTAGTTTAGTAGGTCGGGGGAAGCTAGCTACCGCTTATACGACAGCTCTGCTTCCTCGTCTTGCTTCTGGCAAAGCTTCTACTTTGCTTGCTTCTCTCGCGCTTGCTTGCTTGCGCGAAGGCTTATTAAGTCCTTTTCGCTAGGTCCGCTTCCGTCAAAGCGAAAGATCTGATCCAACTGAAATCCCGCATATCCGCAGCGCTCAATATGCGGCTACGGCTAGGCGATCATATCGTGCCAAAAAACCGTTTTTTATGTATAGAGAGATCCCCTAGATATACAGATAGAATAGATGTTCATGGATAGACAGACATTCCATTGATTCTAAGTTTTGGGGCTGGCTGAAAAAGCTCGTCGATCCAAATGAATCATTCTTGTGGTCTCTCTTCGCCCCCCGCCCCGAAACTGACCCACAGCACAGCGCCCATTCGCTTCGCGCGCGGGAAGGCTACGAAGTTCAGTTCATGAGACCGCGGCGGAGTGGAGCAGCCGCGACACGAAGTTCCTTACCTTAACTGGATCTCGCTGGTGCCACCTAAACGGTAAGTAGGCGACGGATGTGTGACGTTTGGAGTTGTCGTTCGTGCACCTGTCCCCAATGGAAGAATGAGTGATCCGTTCCCCTGCGGATCATGGCCTTACCACTCGGTCCCCGATGGCCTGCGGGGGATTCGGTATAGCTGCGTTTTTTTGCGCTGAGCGTTCCCGCTGGACTGGACACGTGTTAGCTGTAGGAAGTATGGTTCCGAAAGTGACTTCGGTTCGCCAGTTCAGGCTCAACTCCTCGCTTTACGTTAGCGGACCTACACTACAGGTCGGGCCGGGGCTCTGCGCTCTTTCTTTCTGTGTGGGACGATGCCGGGGAGAGAAGGGAATGCGTCGAGGCGGCGAACAACAACAACTAGATTTTTGCTTTTCCCTCCATCCATGACAGTGCATTGGACCGATGGATAAGAGAACTGAGCTGGCGCTTGGGCGCTCTACGTACGATGTAGGCTCCATCAGATACATATCGATTTTTTTCTGATGGATCAAGAATAGTTGTCTTATCAATAGATAGAAATAGGGGATTTCCCCTTATTATTGATGGATTCCCTCTATCTCATTCCTACTCTTTCGATCTATCAGAACGGATCAGGCTATCTATCAATCGATTTTTAAATAGCACGTTCATCTCGCTTTTCGTTCATTTCCGCCACGCCAACATAGCCACAATAAATAAGAAGAAGCAGGCGAAGCAGCTAGAAGCGCTCGCTTCTAGCCCTTGAATTCTTATTCACGAATGAATTGGGAAAGCCAACACAAAGATTCGATTCTGACTTCGTAGAGCCGGTGCTGCTGTTGCCTGCGCGTAGGGTGTCCCCCACTCCCGTCCCGGGGCGCTCGCTAAGGGGCTTTTGTTTTTGGAACAGACGGCAATGTTTTGCTGACGCCTTGAATCAAGCTTTTGTTGCGACATGCTATGTTTTCTCCCCCATTGCTAGTAGGTTGATGGGTCGCACGCCCGGCACACATGTTTTGGCCTTGTCTTTTGTGTCAATAACTAAAAATAGGTGACCTAACGGCCGCCGCCCGACTAAACATACCAATAGTCACCAGATTCATATGGGCTACTGAGGAGTAAGCAATGATCTTCTTAAGATCGATCTGTCTTGAAGTGGTCAAGGAAGTATATATTATAGCAATCGCGCTTGGAGTATAAATGAAAGGAGTGGAACAAAGTGTTGCTTCGGGAAACATGGGTATTGAAAATCTTAAAAACCCGTGGGCTCCCAATTTTGAAGGAATTCCTGCCAAGATGACGGATCCTGCCGTAGGTGCCTCTACATGAGCTTCGGGTAACCAAATATGAACTGGTACCATAGGCACTTTGACGGCGAAAGCGGCGAAAGAAGCAATCCATAGAAAGATTTGGCGCCGCTCACTA